AATTGGTTAATCGTCGAAAGAAAAAAATTATTTTAAAATCTTATTTAATTGAAATCAATTAATCAATATTTGTGATGCATCCATTGTTGCATTAGATGCAAGGGCTCTTTATTGAACTAACTACAAAGTTTCTATTTATTTTATAACTAATATGAAATGTAGAACCTATAAAGTCAAAGAGAATAGGAATTACTAGTCTAAAAACCCAGCGCGCCCGAACGAAAGATTTTTTTAATTTAATGAAGGTATGATGGCTTTTTTCTTTTCAGTCGAAATAGTATTTAATTCGAAATATGATTTCTATGGTATGGATGAACCTGATTGCTGAGTTAAGTGATTTAAAATTAAAGTAAAAAGTCTTATGTTATAACTATAACATAACTCTTTGTTCTAAAAAAACTCGATTCAATTAAAAAAAAAAACAGAAATGATCAAACTCGAAATGATTTGAAAATTTTATCAAATAAATAACGTTTCATTTTTGAATGAGTTCCATGACATCTTTATTATTAGTTTCTTATTAGATTTGTTTACTTAAGGGTTTGTGAATAAAGTTGTTGATTCAAAATCACGAGTTGTGTAGATGTCACAGATAATAAGTCATGTCTTTTGTTTTCTGTAGATGCTATCGATAATAAATGTTTTTTTATACTGTTCTTACTTTATCTTTATTAGTGACATCTATACTGTAAGGGTTAATAATTGATGAATCAAAAACTTTCAATTGAACTTATTCTTTAGAATTGATATTTTTGCTTATTCTCCTTCCGATCTTTCAAAACGGAAACTTAGGTAAGTGCTTTATAAACATATGTATAAAAAGAACATATTTCATTTAGCTCCTTCATGCCTACTCTAACTAGTTATTTCGGTTTTTTACTAGCGGCTTTAACTATAACCTCCGCTTTATTTATAGGTCTGAGCAAGATACGACTTATTTGAAATTAATTGAATGAACAACTCAAGAAGTCTTTCTGTGGGATTCCATAGAGTTTTTAGGGCTTTACTTTGGAAATTGAAAATTTTTGGTTATTGAGATTCTTGGGTAATTCCGATTACAGTTTAGGGATAGATATTACCTTTCTTTTTTTTTCTTGTTTCAACCGAATTGAAATGATTGAAGTTTTTCTATTTGGAATCGTATTAGGCCTAATTCCGATTACTTTGGCTGGATTATTCGTAACTGCATATTTACAATACAGACGTGGTGATCAGTTGGATTTTTGATTAATTAAAAAATATTTTTTTGATTGACCTCCTGTCGATTAGAGAAAGCGGGAGGTCAAATTTAGATTACTCTTCAGTTATTTCAGTCTAATTAGATAATTAATGAGATTCGAACTAACAAGAATGAAATCACGCTCTATAGGATTTGAACCATCACGCTCTGTAGGATTTGAACCATCACGCTCTGTAGGATTTGAACCATCACGCTCTGTAGGATTTGAACCTACGACATCGGGTTTTGGAGACCCACGTTCTACCGAACTGAACTAAGAGCGCTCTTTCTTATCACAATAGATAAGACTGTTTTTTTTTTAAAAAAAAAGTACATCGACATGCTACATGCATACACTATCTATTATATAGCGTATGATAAAAAATGAGAGATTCTGTATGTCCAATTTTAATCAATTTGAATAAATTCCTCCTTACTTCTCAGAGGAAAAGTAATTAGGTAGGGATGACAGGATTTGAACCCGTGACATTTTGTACCCAAAACAAACGCGCTACCAAGCTGCGCTACATCCCTTTCAATTCAATTGGGTTTTCTAGTGTAATTGTAAAGAATCCTTGTCTTGTTTTCCACATCGTTATTTCCTATATACACACATAATTTATCTTGCCAGTTCCTCTTTTTGGTCTCATATAAGGTATAATAAAAAAAAGTATTTGGATATATATGAAAAAACCTGTCGTAAATTCAAAAATCCTTTTCGGGAATGCTCAGTACGCGGGGACATGCTACTCTTTTTCTTAAAAATATCTTATCTACGGGATCATTGTACATTTTTTTTTTATTTCTATTTTGTTTTTTTTTTTGATTTAGCTTAGGGATTTCATTTCGTGTACAAAGATCAAGTAGTCTTTAACTTTAACTATAGATACATCTGATCGTCGATTAGCTCTGTATTACCCTTAATTTTATATATTACATTAAATAAATAAAGAATAAAGAAGGAGGATTTTCAATGCGAGATCTCAAAACATATCTTTCCGTGGCACCGGTTCTAAGTACTCTATGGTTTGGGGCTTTAGCGGGTTTATTAATAGAAATCAATCGTTTTTTCCCAGATGCGTTGACATTCCCTTTTTTTTAATTCTAGTTATTGACATGATGAGGGGGTAACGAAGATTAGAGATAGAATCAACTATCTGCGACTAATCCCCCCTTTCTTTACTCTTTTCATTTTGAAATAATATAAGAAAGAAAAGAATATTTATTATAGGGTAGAAATAAGAAAAGTAGATTCAACCTCATCAAAACTTGGGATCCGGCTCGAATGAAAGTTGGGATCTAGGGTAAGAGTATCATAAAGTTACTAGAATGAAATACCGTGATTAGAAATCGAATTAGAAACCTTTTTATTACTTTACTTAAATTTACTTAATTTATTGACTATTATTACTCTATTGACTGCAACGAAATCTTTCTAATTGTATTTGTATTTCGAATTAGCAACTTCTATTTTTTGCTTTTCCTTTTTTCTTCATTTCGGATCAAAAATAAAATAAAAATCGAAAAGTTGCTTGAATCAAAAATCCAAAGGAGGTTAGGTTGATGGCTAAGGGGAAAGATGTCCGAGTAAAAGTTACTTTGGAATGTACCAGTTGTGTTCGAAAGAGTGTTAATAAGGAATCAAGGGGCATTTCCAGATATATTACTCAAAAGAATCGACACAATACACCTAGTCGGTTGGAATTACGAAAATTTTGTTCCTATTGTTCCAAACATACAATTCATGGAGAGATAAAGAAATAGATAGAATCGAACGTCTGTCTATCATCCTTTCAAGGAAGGGGACAAAACAATTTTTATTAGATTCTCTATAAATAGATAATTTTCCATTTAATTTATATATATAAATATATCTTTATAATTTATATATATATAAAATTATATATTATATATATAAAATATAAAGATATAAAATAGAAATAAACAAACCAAATCCTAGTTCGGCTGGACCTTACAAAATTAGAATTAATAAATAGGATTTTCGGTATGTATAAGGAATAAACTAAACAAACTATGGATAAATCCAAGCGACACTTTATTAAATCCAAGCGATCTTTTCGTAGACGTTTGCCCGCGATCCAATCGGGGGATCGAATTGATTATAGAAACATGAGTTTAATTAGTCGATTTATTAGTGAACAAGGAAAAATATTATCTAGGCGAGTGAATAGATTGACCTTGAAACAACAACGATTAATTACTATTGCTATAAAACAAGCTCGTATTTTATCTTTGTTACCTTTTCTTAATAATGAGAAACAATTTGAAAGAATCGAGTCGACTACTCGAACTGCTAGTTTTAGAACCAAATATAAATAAAAAATAATAGGCTTATTATTTAATTGATAATTATTTAATGGATAATTGTTTAATTGATAATTGAATCAAAATTCGAATCTGAACTAAAAATAAAAAACAGATTGCTGTTTTTCAAAAGATGAGAATCTAGATTTGATTGTTGTGTCGTAAGATAATAAAAAATCGGGAAAAATCTTTTTTATTTTGTTTTGAATGGGTTTGTTGATTTTTATTTATTTATCTTTATCGGATTTAATTTCTAATATATACTATACTCCCGGAGAATAAACTCCGGGGAACTTGATTTAAATCATTTTGGGGGATTCTTTCCAATCTTCTTTTTTTATGATTTCATTGGAAATCATATAAAGACAATTCCTATTTAATATAGCTATTTGTGCAAGTATTTTACGATTAAGAAGCAACTGCCTCTTGTACAGATCGTGTATAAATTGACTATAATTATAGTATACCCCATTTTCGCGAATTACTGCGTTTATCCGAGTGATCCACAAACGACGAAAATCTCTCTTTTGTCTACCTCTATCCCGATGAGCCGAAACCAAGGCTCTTATTCTCTGTTGAGCAATAGTTCGAGTAAGTCTTGAATGAGCCCCTCGAAAGGTTGATCCAAATAAACGGATTTTTTTTCTACGTCTCCGAGCTATATATCCTCGTCTAACTCTAGTCATTGAATAAATGAAACTTTGATGAATAACTAATTGATTTTTTTCTTTGAGTTATTCTTTTATCCCTTCCTGGTCTATTAATAACAAAACGGAGTTTTCCTATGTATAAAATAAAAATCCCAATGGCTTTTGCTTCTATAACCTTCCCAACCACGATCTTTTTTAGACATTTTGCTTCGAAACAATACAAAAAATAAGAAATTGTTTAATGTATCAAACAAAGGTAAATAAAAAAAAAAATGTAAATTCAAGTTAAATAAAGATGAATAAAGAAATAGTGGGTTTCTTCGTTTCTATAGTTACTTCTTAAACGGTGAGGTCCCCTCTATACACCGGAGCCTTTTACTTCATTTAATGAATGTTATTGATAACTTGTACAGTTCAAACTTTTTGGCTCTACCCATGAATTATCCAGTACTAGGTCTTTCACAATGAGATCCACTTATACAGTAACGGTATTTAATTTTGAAGGTTAGCTGGATAGCTGACCCTGTTAGTCCGTTCTTGCAAGAATGGGAGCATACTTTTTTTGCTCTAAAAATCAGATTCCCCGCTTAATCGATAACGTTCGCTACCAATGGGAAATTTTTTCTCATCTTAAATCGGATTTACCCAAATAGAAACCATAAATTTCATACCCAACCGATGAATAGATCTTTTGAATTTTAGATAGTTATTGGAGTTTTTCCATTTTATCCTATTCACGGGTACTGATCATTGATACTGGAAAATTTATTTCCTTTCATTTGCTTTTTTTGTTCCAGCTCATAATCTGAACGAGTCACACATACACCCTAGTACATGTTCCTCGACGCTGAGGACATCCCCTAAGAGCGGGGGATTTCGTGACATTTTTGATTGGCTGTCTTGTGTTTCTAATAAGTTGTTTAATAGTTGGCATACTAAATCAGATACATAATGGGCTGGTTTAGATCAATCCTAACCGAATAAGTAATAAGTAGGAATTCTTTCTAGTTAATATTCTATTAAACCCAGAATGGTAAACCCAGCAAGAAGAGAAAATCTCAAATGTTTTATTATTTTGATTCCTTTTAGTCGACCGCTACAAGATCAACAATTCCGTGAGCTTGGGCTTCTGTTGCTGACATAAAAACATCCCTTTCCATATCTTCGGATACAACCCACAAAGGTTTTCCCGTTCTTTGTACATAAACCCTTGTGAGGGTTTCTCGCAATTTCAATAGTTCTTCCGCTTCCAGGATAAATTCACCTGTTTGTGCCTCATAAAAAGAGCTGGCAGGTTGATGAATCATTACCCTGATGATATACCTCTTCCATTTTGCCTGATGAGGCGAAGATAAAAAATACAGAATAATAGAAAATATAGATATATATAGAATTGAACAACCGTACGTGCATCTTTTGCGCATTGCATACGGCTCTACAATGGAATTTACTTTGATTTTGTGTCGAAGAAAGAGAAAAATCGGATCGATGAGATCCAGATCAGTAAATGTTCCAATTACCACCCTTCTTTTCGTAAGAATTCAAAAATACTATGATGGCTCCGTTGCTTTATATATTTATTTCGTCTCGAATTCAGCAATCCCAAAGTTTCTTTTTGATCCGAAAAATAAGTAAGAAATAATTTTTTTCGTACTCTTTCAAACATAAATATTGTTAAGAGTCTTTTGGTATGAAAAAAAGTTTGTGACGCTGAAATGGATTCCCTATAAAAAAATTGGGAATAATCTTCATCTCATACGACTCTTTCGATACATAATCTAATGTTTTGAAACCAAAATAGAGAAAAATTTTTCTCATATCGAATTCAAAGTGCCATGCTATTATTACTAAATATTACTATTTTATATGGCGAAGGCATAGTCTTCTTTTTTCTCTGAACTAAAAAACGCATTGGCGCCAAGCGTGAGGGAATGCTAAACGTTTGGTAATTTCTCCTCCGACCAGGATAAAGGATCCCATTGAAGCAGCTAACCCCATGCATATTGTATGTACATCTGGTCGCACAAATTGCATAGTATCATAAATAGCTATTCCAGGGATTACCCATCCGCCAGGAGAATTTATAAACAAATACAAATCCTTGGTATCATCCTCGATACTGAGATATACCATAAGACCAATAAGTTGATTCGAGATTTCGCTATCGACCTCTTGGCCTAAAAAAAGTAATCTTTCTCGATAAAGTCGGTTGATTAGGGTAAAATTGTATCCCTTAAAAACCGTACATGCACCTTTTGATGCATACGGTTCAAAAAATTGTGAAAAAATCAATGTGTAGATTCTATTCCTTATAGTTATACTTTTTCCAACTTATAATGAAGTTTTTTTCTATTCTATGTTTGCAAGAAATATTCCTTTTTCTTACTTTCCCTAATTACCAATATAACTATAATAAATGGATTTAATAAACCCATTGAAACTAGATTTTCCTAAGCTTATTGAACTCACCTTACATTGATATATCGTTTCATCGAGATCCAATCCAAATCACGATGTCATTTTCTTGTTCTTGAACGGGTCTCTTTAATTCTTTTAGGTTTATGCTCTACTCCGGGTAAAGATACGCCCGATTTCGATTTGCACATATAGGACAAATGCTTCCAATACCACTTTTTATTTGTTAAAAATTCCCTTGTTTATTCATTTCATATGTTTTCTTTGATCAAATTCACTAGTCAACATATTCATTACTCTATTCGAGTGAGTAAGATCACTCTTATTCTATTTCAAACCAAAACAGTTAAAAGTTAAAGTAAATAAAATAGACAATCCAAGTGGCAATCTTCAATCTAGTAACAATTGGGATTGGGGTTTTTATAAACGGAGTCTGGATACTTCATTTTTTTGGTCCAACTGAGCCAACCATAAATTATTCTAATTGATAATATTAATATGAATCCCCCTAAAACGAAAAAACGGATCGAATTGCATTTCACGCTCCAAATTTTTGATGATTAAATCAATTTTTCTTGGGCGAAAGGGAGGATATCTCAATCGGGAGAGAGAACGGGAAAATTCCATATGACCCAATATATCTGACAAGTCGCACTATACGTCAACCCAAGATGCATCTTCCTCTCCAGGACTTCGAAATGGAACTTTTGGAACACCAATAGGCATTAAATGAAAGAAAAATTTAAGTACTATATTTCACTTTGATGTGGAAACGTAATAATAGGTTTATTGTCTTCATAATATCAATCTTTATCATATTTTCTGTATAGATTCAAAAAAAAAGACAGAATAAAAAAAAAATTCTTACGAATATCGCCTTCCAATCATGAACAAGTAGGAAAGCATTCACTAATTCAAGATGGTATCAACTGCCCATTGCGTATTGCTACTTATCGGGTATAGAATAGATTTGTTTCTCTTTGTTCCTACAAATATAATTGTTACAACAGAATAGAACAAACATTAACCCTTGTTCCGAGATAATCTATTGAACAATAAGGGGTCCATTGCATAATCATAGTCTTTTCCAATGCAATAAAGTTACATAGTGTCATTTATCTTTGATATAAGGGGTATTTCCATGGGTTTGCCTTGGTATCGTGTTCATACCGTCGTATTGAATGATCCCGGCCGGTTAATTTCTGTGCATATAATGCATACAGCTCTGGTTGCTGGTTGGGCCGGTTCGATGGCTCTATATGAATTAGCAGTTTTTGATCCCTCTGACCCCGTCCTTGATCCAATGTGGCGACAGGGTATGTTTGTTATACCTTTCATGACTCGTTTAGGAATAACCAATTCATGGGGTGGTTGGAGTATTACAGGAGGGACTGTAACGGATCCGGGTATTTGGAGTTACGAAGGTGTGGCCGGAGCGCATATTGTGTTTTCTGGCTTGTGCTTTTTAGCAGCTATTTGGCATTGGGTGTATTGGGATCTAGAAATCTTTTCGGATGAACGTACAGGAAAACCTTCTTTGGATTTGCCGAAGATTTTTGGAATTCATTTATTTCTTTCCGGAGTGGCTTGTTTTGGTTTTGGTGCATTTCATGTAACAGGTTTGTATGGTCCTGGAATATGGGTGTCCGATCCTTATGGCCTAACTGGAAAAGTACAACCTGTAAGTCCAGCATGGGGTGTCGAAGGTTTTGATCCTTTTGTTCCAGGAGGAATAGCCTCTCATCATATTGCAGCAGGGACATTGGGCATATTGGCAGGTCTATTCCATCTTAGTGTCCGTCCGCCTCAACGTCTATACAAAGGATTACGTATGGGGAATATTGAAACCGTTCTTTCAAGTAGTATCGCTGCTGTCTTTTTTGCAGCTTTTGTTGTTGCCGGAACGATGTGGTATGGTTCAGCAACTACCCCCATCGAATTATTTGGTCCCACTCGTTATCAATGGGATCAGGGATACTTTCAGCAAGAAATATATCGAAGAGTAAGTGCTGGGCTAGCTGAAAATCAAAGTTTATCAGAAGCTTGGTCGAAAATTCCTGAAAAATTAGCTTTTTATGATTACATTGGTAATAATCCGGCAAAAGGAGGATTATTTAGAGCGGGCTCAATGGACAATGGCGATGGAATAGCTGTTGGATGGTTAGGACACCCTATTTTTAGAGATAAAGAAGGGCGTGAACTCTTTGTACGCCGTATGCCTACCTTTTTTGAAACATTTCCAGTCGTTTTAATAGATGGGGACGGAATTGTTAGAGCTGACGTTCCTTTTAGAAGAGCAGAATCTAAGTATAGTGTTGAACAAGTAGGCGTAACTGTTGAGTTTTATGGTGGCGAACTTAACGGGGTCAGTTATAGTGATCCTGCTACTGTGAAAAAATATGCTCGACGTGCTCAATTGGGTGAAATTTTCGAATTAGATCGTGCTACTTTGAAATCTGATGGAGTTTTTCGTAGTAGCCCAAGAGGTTGGTTTACTTTTGGCCATGCTTCCTTTGCCCTACTCTTCTTCTTCGGACACATTTGGCATGGATCTAGAACCTTGTTCAGAGATGTTTTTGCTGGTATTGACCCGGATTTGGATGCTCAAGTAGAATTTGGAGCATTCCAAAAACTTGGAGACCCAACTACAAAAAGACAAGGAGTCTAATACAACATTACTTTGGTATTTTTTGCCTCTAGTTTTATTTGATTTGACATAGGATACTAGAGAAATTTTGATTTGAATCACCGCCCTTTTTGTGTACTCTTTCTTTTTTTATCATTATCGGGAAAATAATCCCAAGTAAAATAGGCATGGAAGCTATAATTGTAAACCACAATCGAATCTATGGAAGCATTGGTTTATACATTTCTATTAGTCTCGACTCTAGGGATAATTTTTTTCGCTATCTTTTTTCGGGAACCGCCTATAATTAAAACTAAAAAGATGAAATGATTTTTCATTATCTGAATTGAAGTAATGAGCCTTCCAATCTTGGAAGGCTCATTACTTCAACTAGTCCCCGTGTTCCTCGAAGGGATCTCTTAGTTGTTGAGAGGGTTGCCCAAAAGCGGTATATAAAGCGTACCCAGTAAAACTTACAAGTAAACCAGATATAAAGATGGCGACTAGGGTTGCTGTTTCCATTATTATATAATTTCAAGACCACAATGGATCTATGATAAAATCGTTTATTTACAACGGAATGGTATACAAAGTCAACAGATCTCAATGAATACAATCGGATTTATGGCTACACAAACCGTTGAGGGTAGTTCTCGATCTCGTCCAAAACCAACTACCGTAGGGGCTTTATTGAAACCATTGAATTCGGAATATGGTAAAGTAGCTCCTGGATGGGGAACTACTCCTTTGATGGGAGTTGCAATG